GTTGACGTAGCTTAAACACAAAGCATGGCACTGAAGATGCCAAGATAAACCCTAGAAAGTTTCGGTGACATAAAAGCCTGGTCCTGACTTTAATATCAATTATGGTCTGAATTACACATGCAAGTAACCGCAACCCTGTGAGAATGCCCACCATCCCCCTAACCGGGGAAGAGGAGCCGGCATCAGGCACACTTAAAAGTAGCCCAAAACGCCTTGCTTAGCCACACCCCCAAGGGAACTCAGCAGTGATAAACATTAAGCCATGAGCGAAAGCTCGACTTAATCAAGACCAAACAGAGCCGGTAAAACTCGTGCCAGCCACCGCGGTTATACGAGAGGCTCAAATTGATATTCTTCGGCGTAAAGCGTGATTAGAGAAAAATAAAAACTAAGGCCAAACATCCCCCAAGCTGTCATACGCTAACAGAGACACGAGGCCCTACAACGAAAGTGCCCTTAAAAAATACTTGAACTCACGACTATTGAGAAACAAACTGGGATTAGATACCCCACTATGCTTAATTGTAAACAACGATGATAAAATACAGACATCATCCGCCAGGGGACTACGAGCATTAGCTTAAAACCCAAAGGACTTGGCGGTGCCTCAAACCCACCTAGAGGAGCCTGTTCTATAACCGATAACCCCCGTTCAACCTCACCATCCCTTGCCAACCCAGCCTATATACCGCCGTCGCCAGCTTACCTCATGAGAGACCAATAGTAAGCCAAATGGGTAGTACCCAAAACGTCAGGTCGAGGTGTAGCAAATGAGATGGGAAGAAATGGGCTACATTTTCTGATACCAGAATATAACGAAAAGTGCCATGAAAAAGCACAACTGAAGGTGGATTTAGCAGTAAAAAGAAAATAGAGTGTTCTTTTGAAAACGGCCCTGAGGCGCGTACACACCGCCCGTCACTCTCCTCGAAACAACAAAAAAAATTAATAAATACCTAAATAACCAAAGAGGAGGCAAGTCGTAACATGGTAAGTGTACCGGAAGGTGCACTTGGAAAAATTAGAATGTAGCTAAATAGCAAAGCATCTCCCTTACACCGAGAAGACACTCGTGCAAATCGAATCATTCTAAGCAAAACAGCTAGCCTAAACACACCACAAAATGAACAACCATAGATAAAAAATACACTAAACCCCAAAACAAAACATTTTTCCACCAAAGTATTGGCGATAGAAAAGGATAATAATTAGAGCAATAGAAAAAGTACCGCAAGGGAAAGCTGAAAAAGAAATGAAAGAACCCATAAAAAGCAATAAAAAGCAGAGATTAACCCTCGTACCTTTTGCATCATGATTTAGCAAGTAAAACTCAAGCAAGGAGCCCCATAGTTTGAGACCCCGAAACTAGACGAGCTACTCCGGAGCAATCTTAAAGGATCAACCCGTCTCTGTGGCAAAAGAGTGGGAAGACTCCCGAGTAGAGGTGACAAACCTACCGAGCCTAGTGATAGCTGGTTGCTTAGGAAATGAATATTAGTTCAGCCTTATGTACCTCTTAAACCAAAATAATGACAAAAGAATAAAGCAGTACATAAGAGTTAGTCAAAGGGGGTACAGCTCCTTTGAAACAGAACACAACCTTATTAGGTGAACAAGGATCATAAAAACAAAAGGATAAACGAAGCCTCCTCAGTGGGCCCAAAAGCAGCCACCTGAACAGAAAGCGTTAAAGCTCAGGAAAGACCAAGCCAACAATAAAGATAAAACCCTCCCAACTCCCTAATGATACTAAGCCGTCCTATTTTATTAGAAGAGATAATGCTAAAATTAGTAATAAGAGGGCCCCAGGCCCCCTCCCAGCACATGTGTAAGTCAGACCGGACCAACCACTGACAAATAACGGACCCAATAATAGAGGGAAAAACAATAAAAATAAGACAACAAGAAAATCTTGTAAAAACAACCGTTAACCCAACACAGGAGTGCCCAAAGGAAAGACTAAAAGGAGAAGAAGGAACTCGGCAAACACAAACCCCGCCTGTTTACCAAAAACATCGCCTCTTGCTAAAAAATGTATTAGAGGTCCCGCCTGCCCTGTGACACAAAGTTTAACGGCCGCGGTATCCTGACCGTGCGAAGGTAGCGAATCACTTGTCTTTTAAATGAAGACCTGTATGAATGGCATAACGAGGGTTTAACTGTCTCCTTCCCCCAGTCAATGAAATTGATCTACCCGTGCAGAAGCGGGTATAAAGACATAAGACGAGAAGACCCTATGGAGCTTTAGGCCAAGGATCAAACATGTTAAAAAAGACTAAAATCTAAAAGATAAAAAAGACTTACCAAACCAAACCAAATGTAAATTGACCCAAATGCCTTCGGTTGGGGCGACCACGGGGAAAAACAAAACCCCCACATGGAATGGAAACATTCTCCTAAACTAAGAAAAACACCTCCAAGTAACAGAACATCTGACCAAAAATGACCCAGGGCAACAAACCCTGATCAATGAACCAAGTTACCCTAGGGATAACAGCGCAATCCTTTCCCAGAGCCCATATCGACGAAAGGGTTTACGACCTCGATGTTGGATCAGGACATCCTAATGGTGCAGCCGCTATTAAGGGTTCGTTTGTTCAACGATTAACAGTCCTACGTGATCTGAGTTCAGACCGGAGTAATCCAGGTCGGTTTCTATCTATGAAATTACTTCTTCCTAGTACGAAAGGACCGGAAAAAGAGGGCCTATACTAAAAGCAAGCCCTACCCCCACCTTCTGAAAACAAATAAAAAAATAAAGGGGCACATAAATAAAGCCAAAGATATAAGGCACGCTAAGGTGGCAGAGCCCGGTAAATTGCAAAAGGCCTAAGCCCTTTCACCCAGGGGTTCAAATCCCCTCCTTCAGCTATGAACGCTATACTAACTCACATTATTAACCCCCTGGCATATATTGTACCCGTACTTTTAGCAGTAGCATTCCTAACTCTCCTAGAACGGAAAGTGTTAGGATATATGCAGCTACGAAAAGGCCCAAACATTGTAGGACCATACGGACTTCTACAACCAATCGCTGACGGAGTAAAACTATTTATTAAAGAACCCATCCGACCATCGACCTCCTCCCCAGTCCTATTCCTTGCGACCCCAACCCTTGCACTCACCCTAGCCCTCACAATATGGGCCCCAATACCAATACCTTATCCAGTTGTAGAGCTAAGCCTGGGAATCCTATTTATCCTAGCCCTCTCAAGCTTAGCAGTATACTCAATTTTAGGGTCAGGATGGGCCTCTAACTCAAAATACGCATTAATTGGGGCCCTACGAGCTGTAGCACAAACTATTTCATACGAAGTAAGCCTCGGATTGATCTTATTATCAGCCATCATCATCACAGGAGGATTCGACCTAAAAACCTTCAATATTGCCCAAGAAACTACATGACTAATAGCCCCCGCATGGCCACTAGCAGCAATATGATACGTGTCGACCCTAGCAGAGACAAACCGAGCCCCATTCGACCTAACAGAAGGAGAATCAGAACTAGTATCAGGATTTAATGTAGAATACGCAGGGGGCCCCTTCGCCCTATTCTTCCTAGCAGAATACTCAAATATCTTATTAATAAACACACTATCTACCATTCTATTTTTAGGAGCACTACACAACCCACTAATCCCAGAACTAACCACAATAAACCTTATAATAAAAGCCACCCTACTATCAATTATATTTTTATGAGTGCGGGCCTCCTACCCGCGATTCCGATACGACCAACTTATACATCTAATTTGAAAAAACTTCCTACCAATAGCCCTGGCCCTAGTAATTTGAAATCTAGCTCTACCAATCGCCCTAGCAAGCCTTCCCCCCCACTAAAAGGAAATGTGCCTGAATAGAATAAGGACCACTTTGATAGAGTGGATCATGAGAGTTAAAGTCCCCCCATTTCCTTAGGAAGAAGGGATTCGAACCCATCCTCAAGAGATCAAAACTCTTAGCGCTTCCACTACACTACTTCCTAGTAAAGTCAGCTAATAAAGCTCTCGGGCCCATACCCCGAACATGTTGGTTAAAATCCTTCCTTTACTAATGAACCCATATGTACTTTCCATCATCCTCATAAGCCTGGGACTCGGCACAACTATTACATTCGCCAGTTCACACTGATTGCTAGCCTGAATAGGACTAGAAATTAATACTCTGGCCATCCTTCCACTAATAGCCCAACACCACCACCCACGAGCGGTGGAAGCAACGACAAAATACTTCTTAACACAAGCTACAGCAGCAGCACTAGTCTTATTTTCCACCATATCTAACGCATGAATAACAGGCAATTGGGAAATCCAACAACCCTTTCACCCAACAATCATTATTATTACAATACTCGCCCTAGGATTAAAAGTAGGCCTAGCCCCAATACACTTCTGACTGCCAGAAGTATTACAAGGACTTGACCTAACCACAGGACTTATTTTATCAACATGACAAAAACTAGCCCCTATGACCCTAATCTACCAACTATCAATAGAAATCAACCAAACAACAATAGTTATAATTGGACTAACCTCCGCCCTTATCGGGGGGTGAGGGGGACTAAACCAAACACAACTACGAAAAATCCTAGCATACTCATCAATTGCACACATAGGATGAATAATAGTAGTAATAAGCTATTCACCCAGCCTAATAATGTTAAACCTTACTATCTACATCATCATAACATCAACAGCATTCATAACACTAAAAAACACATCAGCCACAAAAATCAACATACTAGGAACAAGTTGAACAAAAACCCCAATAATCACTGTAATCATAATAATAACAATACTATCCCTAGGAGGACTACCACCAATAACAGGATTTATACCAAAATGACTCATCCTACAAGAACTTACTAAACAAGAACTACCCATAACAGCCACATTAATAGCATTATCAGCACTACTAAGCTTATTCTTCTACATACGAATCTGCTACACCATAACATTAACAATCTTCCCAAATACAAACAACACAAAAACGCCATGACGACTAAAATCAACACAAATAATAATACCCCTATCAATTACAGCAACCATAACAACTATACTACTGCCAGTCTCACCTCTCATAATAGCAATAGTAATATAGAGACTTAGGATAGAACCAGACCAAAAGCCTTCAAAGCTTTAAGCAGGAGTGAAAATCTCCTAGTCCCTGATAAGACCTGCAGGACTCTATCCCACATATTCTGAATGCAACCCAGACGCTTTAATTAAGCTAAAGCCTTAATAGATGAGAGGGCCTCGATCCCTCAAAATCTTAGTTAACAGCTAAGCGCCCAAACCAGCGAGCATTCATCTACCTCCCCGCCTTTCGGTTGGGGGAGGAAGGCGGGGAGGTCACGCCTCGGAGAAGCCTAAGCAAGGAGTTACCTGCATCTTCAAATTTGCAATTTGATATGTTGTACACTATAAGGCTTGATAAGAAAAGGAATTGAACCTCTATCTACAGGACTACAGCCTGCCGCTTAAACACTCAGCCATCTTACCCGTGGCAATCACCCGTTGATTCTTTTCCACTAATCATAAAGACATTGGCACCCTATATCTAGTCTTTGGTGCTTGAGCCGGAATAGTAGGAACAGCCCTAAGCCTACTAATCCGAGCTGAGCTGAGCCAGCCCGGAGCCCTGCTTGGAGATGACCAAATTTACAATGTTATCGTCACAGCACATGCCTTCGTAATAATCTTCTTTATAGTAATACCAGTTATAATTGGAGGATTCGGCAACTGGTTAGTCCCACTAATAATTGGGGCCCCAGATATGGCATTCCCTCGAATGAATAATATAAGCTTCTGACTTCTACCCCCATCATTCCTCCTCCTTCTGGCCTCTTCAGGGGTTGAAGCGGGGGCAGGAACTGGCTGAACTGTTTATCCTCCCCTTGCAGGAAACCTGGCCCACGCCGGAGCATCAGTTGACCTAACAATCTTCTCCCTACACTTAGCAGGGGTGTCCTCAATTCTAGGGGCTATTAACTTCATTACCACTATTATCAACATGAAACCTCCGGCTATTACGCAATATCAAACCCCTCTATTCGTGTGAGCAGTATTGATCACCGCCGTCCTACTCCTTCTCTCACTACCAGTTCTTGCTGCAGGTATTACAATACTATTAACCGACCGAAACTTAAACACAACTTTCTTTGACCCTGCAGGAGGGGGAGACCCAATTCTTTACCAACACCTGTTCTGATTCTTTGGCCACCCCGAAGTATACATTTTAATTCTGCCCGGATTCGGAATGATCTCTCACATTGTCGCATACTACGCTGGCAAAAAAGAACCATTCGGATATATAGGAATGGTCTGAGCTATGATAGCCATCGGACTACTCGGCTTCATTGTGTGGGCACATCACATATTTACAGTAGGGATAGACGTAGACACCCGAGCCTACTTCACATCGGCCACAATAATCATTGCCATCCCAACTGGCGTGAAAGTTTTCAGCTGATTAGCAACCCTTCACGGCGGCTCTATTAAATGAGAAACACCTCTCCTTTGAGCCCTGGGTTTTATTTTCCTGTTCACTGTTGGAGGCCTAACAGGCATTGTGTTAGCAAACTCATCTATTGACATTGTTCTACATGACACGTACTACGTAGTTGCACACTTCCACTATGTACTATCCATAGGAGCTGTATTTGCAATTATAGGAGGGTTTGTCCACTGATTCCCCCTATTCTCTGGCTATACTTTACATGACGTATGAACTAAAATCCATTTCGGAATTATATTCATCGGAGTCAACCTTACATTTTTCCCACAACATTTCCTAGGACTAGCAGGAATACCTCGACGATACTCCGACTACCCAGATGCATACACCCTGTGAAACACCGTATCATCCATCGGCTCTCTAGTATCTCTAACTGCTGTAATCTTATTCTTATTTATTCTGTGAGAAGCATTCTCTGCTAAACGAGAGGTAAAATGAGTAGAACTAACAGTCTCAAATGTCGAATGACTACACGGATGCCCTCCTCCGTACCACACATTTGAAGAACCAGCATACGTCCGAGTTCACCCAGCATGAGCCTATAAATTTTGAGATAATAACCCCTTGTTCAAGAAAGGAAGGAATTGAACCCCCATTTGCCGGTTTCAAGCCAGCCGCATAACCACTCTGCCACTTTCTTTTAATAAGACACTAGTAATAAAAATTACGCTGCCTTGTCAAGGCAGAATTGCTGGTTAAACCCCTGCGTGTCTTATACCTAATGGCACATCCCTCACAACTAGGATTTCAAGACGCAGCCTCACCCGTAATAGAAGAAATACTTCACTTCCATGACCATGCATTAATAATTGTCTTTCTCATCAGCACCCTCGTACTCTATATTATTGTGGCAATAGTATCCACTAGTCTTACTAACATATATATTTTAGACTCGCAAGAGATCGAAATTGTATGAACAATCTTACCCGCCGTCATTCTAATCTTAATCGCGCTTCCATCCCTGCGGATTCTTTATCTAATAGACGAAATCAACGACCCCCACCTGACAATTAAAGCCATTGGCCACCAATGATACTGAAGCTATGAATATACTGACTATGAAGACCTTGGATTTGACTCATACATAATCCCCACCCAAGACCTTACCCCAGGACAATTCCGACTACTAGAAACTGACCACCGTATAGTAGTCCCAATAGAATCACCTGTACGAGTCCTAGTCACAGCAGAAGACGTCCTACACTCATGAGCAGTCCCAGCACTAGGTGTAAAAATAGACGCAGTCCCAGGACGATTGAACCAAACAGCATTTATTGCCGCCCGCCCAGGAGTATACTACGGACAATGTTCCGAAATCTGCGGCGCAAACCACAGCTTTATACCAATCGTAGTTGAAGCAGTACCTCTACAGCACTTTGAAAACTGGTCCTCAATGATACTAGAAGACGCCTCACTAAGAAGCTAAAATAGGGAAAAGCGTTAGCCTTTTAAGCTAAAGACTGGTGGCCCCCAACCACCCCTAGTGACATGCCACAATTAAATCCAGCCCCTTGATTTGCTATCCTAATATTCTCATGATTGGTATTTTTAGTCTTAATCCCAACCAAAGTCATAGCACACACCTTCAACAACGAACCAAGCCCCCAAACAGCAAAAAAACCAAAACTAGAATCTTGAACCTGACCATGATACTAAACTTTTTCGACCAATTCATAAGCCCCACATACATAGGAATTCCCCTTATAGCCCTAGCACTAACACTACCGTGAGTACTTTACCCCACCCCCTCATCACGATGATTAAATAACCGACTGCTAACCCTACAAAGCTGATTTATTAACCGTTTCACGCAACAACTACTTATACCTATTAACATTGGAGGGCACAAATGAGCAATCATCCTCACATCTTTAATGCTATTCTTAATCACAACTAATCTGCTAGGACTTCTCCCATACACATTCACCCCAACCACACAACTATCGTTAAATATAGGATTTGCGGTACCACTATGACTAGCCACGGTTATTATTGGAATACGAAACCAGCCAACAGTGGCACTAGGACATCTCCTGCCAGAAGGAACCCCACTACCTCTAATTCCTGTTCTCATTATCATCGAGACAATTAGTCTATTTATTCGCCCACTCGCCTTAGGAGTTCGACTTACAGCAAACTTAACAGCAGGACATTTATTAATTCAACTTATTGCTACCGCCGTATTTGTCCTCCTACCCATAATACCAACAGTAGCTATTCTCACGGTAACAGTACTATTTCTACTAACACTACTAGAAGTAGCAGTTGCTATAATTCAAGCTTACGTATTTGTCCTTCTTTTAAGCCTATACCTACAAGAAAACGTATAATGGCACACCAAGCACATGCATATCACATAGTTGACCCTAGCCCCTGACCCTTAACAGGTGCAGTAGCCGCCCTACTAGTCACGTCAGGAACCGCTATATGATTTCACTTCCAAAACACAATCCTGATAACAATAGGAATAATTCTTATACTATTGACCATGTATCAATGATGACGAGACATTGTACGAGAAGGGACATTCCAAGGACATCACACACCCCCAGTACAAAAAGGACTCCGATACGGCATGATCTTATTTATTACCTCAGAAGTATTCTTCTTCCTAGGGTTCTTTTGAGCCTTTTATCACTCAAGCCTGGCCCCAACACCAGAGCTAGGAGGATGCTGGCCCCCAACAGGAATCATCACACTAGACCCATTTGAAGTTCCCCTGCTCAACACAGCCGTACTATTAGCCTCAGGCGTAACAGTTACCTGAGCCCACCATAGCATCATGGAAGGAGAACGAAAACAGGCCATCCAGTCCCTCACCTTAACAATCATTCTAGGCTTCTACTTCACCTTTCTACAAGCAATAGAATACTACGAGGCCCCCTTCACAATCGCAGACGGAGTATACGGGTCAACATTCTTTGTGGCCACAGGATTCCACGGACTACACGTAATCATTGGCTCTACTTTCTTAGCAGTCTGTCTACTACGACAGGTAAAATACCACTTCACATCAGACCACCACTTTGGATTTGAAGCCGCCGCATGATACTGACACTTCGTTGACGTAGTATGACTATTCCTATACGTCTCAATCTACTGATGAGGATCATAATCCCCCTAGTAATAATTTTAATACAAGTGACTTCCAATCATTTAATCTTGGTTAAACTCCGAGGGGGGATAATGAACCCAATTATTCCTATTCTAATAATTACCTCCATTCTATCATGCGTACTGATCACTGTATCATTTTGACTGCCGCAAATAAACCCCGACTCAGAAAAACTCTCACCATACGAGTGTGGATTTGATCCACTAGGGTCAGCCCGCCTCCCCTTCTCAATGCGATTCTTCCTGGTGGCTATTTTATTTCTTCTATTTGATTTAGAAATCGCACTACTCCTTCCACTTCCCTGAGGAGACCAGCTCCCAGAAACCACCCAAACATTTTTTTGAGCCACATCAATCCTAGTTTTATTAACCCTTGGACTAATTTATGAATGAATACAAGGAGGCCTTGAGTGGGCTGAATAGATGGTTAGTCCAATAAAAGATCACTGATTTCGGCTCAGTAGACCATGGTTCAACTCCATGACCATCTTATGGCCCCCATCCATTTCAGCTTTACCCTAGCATTTATCTTAGGATTCTCAGGCCTAGCCTTCAACCGAAAACACCTTTTATCTGCCCTACTATGTCTAGAGGCAATAATACTATCAATTTACGTAGCCATAGCCCTATGATCCTTTCAAATAGGTTCCACCGTGTTTTCCTCCGCCCCAATGATACTACTAGCATTCTCTGCCTGCGAAGCCAGTGCAGGTCTAGCCCTTCTAGTAGCCACCGCCCGAACACACGGCACAGACCACTTAAAAAACCTAAACCTACTACAATGCTAAAAGTACTAATCCCAACCATTATACTTATCCCCACCACCTGATTAATTAATAAAAAATGACTATGAACAACTGCGACATACCAAAGCTTTATTATTGCAACCGTCAGTTTAACGTGACTAAAATGGGACTCAGAAGCAGGATGGTCCACATCAAATCTATACTTGGCCACAGACCCGCTATCCACCCCCCTACTAGTATTATCATGCTGACTCCTTCCACTTATAATTCTGGCAAGCCAAAACCACATCAGCCCGGAACCAATCAACCGACAGCGGTCCTATATCACCCTTCTAATCTCACTCCAAATATTATTAACCCTAGCATTCGGTGCCACAGAAATCATTATATTTTATATCATATTCGAAGCCACCCTAATCCCCACCCTTATTATTATCACTCGATGGGGGAACCAAACAGAACGACTAAACGCGGGGACATATTTTCTATTTTATACATTAGCAGGGTCCCTCCCATTATTAGTTGCCCTGTTAATTATACAAAAAGACCTAGGAACCCTGTCAATGTTAGTCATCCAACACAGCCCACCCCTAAACATAACCTCATGAGGGGATAAAATATGATGAGCCGGCTGCCTAATTGCCTTCCTCGTTAAAATACCACTATACGGCGTCCACCTCTGACTACCAAAAGCCCATGTAGAAGCCCCAGTCGCCGGATCGATAGTCCTCGCCGCCGTGCTTTTAAAACTGGGGGGATATGGCATAATACGAATAATAATCATACTGAACCCCCTAACAAAAGAACTAGCATACCCATTCATCATTCTGGCCCTATGAGGAATCATTATGACAGGATCAATTTGCCTACGACAGACAGACCTAAAATCAATAATTGCTTATTCCTCCGTAAGTCATATGGGCCTAGTAGCAGGGGGAATTCTAATTCAAACCCCCTGAGGCTTCACAGGAGCAATTATCCTAATAATCGCCCACGGACTGGTATCCTCCGCCCTCTTCTGTCTAGCTAATACAAACTACGAACGAACCCACAGTCGGACCCTACTATTAGCCCGAGGACTACAAATAATTCTCCCCCTGATAGCCGCCTGATGATTTATCGCCAACCTCGCAAACCTAGCACTACCCCCCCTTCCTAACCTGATAGGTGAAATCATAATCATTACCGCAATATTCAACTGGTCATACTGATCCATTCTACTGACAGGCCTCGGAACACTAATTACAGCAGGTTACTCACTATACATGTTCCTAATAACACAACGAGGCCCCACCCCAAACCACATTATTGGACTAGAGCCCTCACACTCACGAGAACACCTCCTAATCACTACCCACCTCATCCCTGTAATTCTCCTTGTATTAAAACCAGAAATTATATGAGGGTGATGCTTCTGTAAACATAGTTTAAAAAAAACATTAGATTGTGATTCTAAAAATAGGAGATAAAACCCCCTTGTTCACCGAGAGAGCAAGCACTAATCTGAAAGGTTGCTAGCCATTCAGACCCGCAGTTGAAATCTGCGGCTCACTCGGCCACTAAAGGATAACAGCTCATCCGTTGGTCTTAGGAACCAAAAACTCTTGGTGCAAATCCAAGTAGCGGCTATGAACTCAACAGCCGTAATCTTTAATTCGAGCCTTTTCATTATCCTCGCCCTACTCGTCTATCCAATTTCAACAACATTAAACCCCAACCCCCCAACAAAAAACTGGGCCACCACCCACGTAAAAACCGCCGTCCAAATAGCATTTTTTGTCAGTTTAATCCCACTATGTATTTTCCTAGACCAAGGAATAGAAGTAATTTCAACAAACTGACAATGGATCAACACAATAACTTTCGATCTAAACACAAGCTTTAAATTCGACCAGTACTCCATTATATTCACCCCTATTGCCCTTTACGTCACATGGTCTATTCTAGAATTTGCCGGATGATATATACACGCAGACCCAAACATTAACCGATTCTTCAAATACCTGCTCATGTTCCTAGTAGCAATAATCCTCCTAGTCACCGCAAACAATATATTTCAACTATTTATTGGCTGAGAAGGAGTAGGAATCATATCCTTCCTATTAATCGGCTGATGATACGGACGGGCAGACGCCAATACAGCCGCACTACAAGCCGTTATTTATAACCGTGTAGGAGATATTGGCCTCATCATAAGCATGGCCTGAATTGCAATAAACTTTAATAGCTGAGAAATCCAACAGATATTTATTATTTCAAAAGACATAGACCTCACCCTACCACTTATAGGTCTCATCCTAGCCGCAACAGGCAAGTCAGCCCAATTTGGACTACACCCATGGCTACCCTCAGCAATAGAAGGCCCCACACCAGTATCTGCCCTACTTCATTCAAGCACAATGGTCGTCGCAGGTATTTTCCTATTAATTCGACTACACCCAATAATGGAAAATAACCAAACAGCCCTAACAACCTGCTTATGCTTAGGAGCGCTAACCACCCTATTTACAGCCACTTGCGCACTTACACAAAATGACATCAAAAAAATCGTAGCATTTTCAACATCCAGTCAACTAGGCCTTATAATGGTAACTATCGGACTAAACCAACCACAACTGGCATTCCTGCACATCTGCACCCACGCATTCTTTAAAGCAATACTATTCCTATGCTCCGGCTCAATCATTCATAGTCTAAACGACGAACAAGACATCCGAAAGATAGGAGGACTTCACAAAACCCTCCCCTTCACCTCATCTTGTATAACAATCGGCAGTCTTGCCCTAACCGGCACTCCATTCCTAGCAGGTTTTTTCTCAAAAGATGCAATTATTGAAGCAATAAACACCTCACACATAAACGCCTGAGCCCTCACTCTTACCCTGATTGCCACCTCTTTCACCGCAGTCTACAGCTTCCGGGTAATCTTTTTTGCCTCAATAGGCCAACCTCGATCAATCCCCCTAGCACCAATTAACGAGAATAATCCTACAATTATAAACCCAATCAAACGACTAGCATGAGGAAGCATCATTGCCGGACTAATCATTACATCCAACTTCCTACCAACAAAGACACCAATTCTAACCATACCCCTTTCCCTTAAACTAAGCGCCTTAACAGTTACTGTATTAGGACTTATAACAGCCATAGAACTGGCCAACCTAACAAACAAACAATTTAAAATCAACCCAACCCTCCAAACACACAATTTCTCAAACATACTAGCCTTCTTCCCAACCGTAATCCACCGAATAGTGCCCAAACTAAATTTAGTCCTAGGACAAACAGCAGCAACACAGGCAGTAGACCAAACATGATTTGAAAAAATCGGACCAAAAGGAATTACTACCGCACAAATCCCAATAATCAAAACTATTAATGACCCCCAACAAGGCTTAATCAAAGCCTACTTAGCAATATTCTTTATAACAAACGCCCTAATTATTCTGCTCATAACAATGTATTAATTAACCACATAAAACCTAAACCACTGACCTACCTAAAAAATTTAATGGCAAGCCTACGAAAAAACCACCCGCTCTTAAAAATAGCCAATGACGCCCTAGTTGACCTACCCGCCCCATCCAATATTTCAGCCTGATGAAACTTTGGATCTCTCCTAGCCTTATGTCTGATCGCACAAATCCTAACAGGCCTATTTCTAGCAATACACTACACATCCGACATTTCAACCGCATTTTCCTCAGTAGCCCACATCTGCCGAGATGTTAACTACGGATGACTAATTCGAAATATACACGCAAACGGCGCCTCATTCTTCTTTATCTGCCTATATATACACATCGCACGAGGCCTGTATTACGGATCCTACCTATACAAAGAGACATGAAACGTCGGAGTAGTACTTTTCCTCCTAGTTATAATAACAGCATTCGTAGGATACGTCCTGCCATGAGGACAAATATCATTTTGAGGTGCAACAGTAATTACCAACCTACTATCCGCCGTCCCATACGTTGGAAATGTCCTGGTACAATGAATCTGAGGGGGTTTCTCAGTAGATAATGCAACCTTAACCCGATTCTTCGCATTCCACTTCCTCCTACCATTTGTAGTAGCAGGTGCCAGCCTACTTCACATCATCTTCTTGCACGAAACAGGCTCAAATAATCCCATAGGATTAAACTCAGACGCCGACAAAATCCCATTCCACCCATACTTCACGTATAAAGACCTACTAGGATTCATTATTATACTGGCCGCCCTAACAGCGCTAGCCCTTTTCTACCCCAACCTTTTAGGAGACCCAGATAACTTCACCCCGGCAAACCCGATAGTGACCCCACCACACATTAAACCAGAATGATATTTCCTATTCGCCTACGCTATCCTACGATCCATCCCAAACAAACTAGGAGGGGTCCTAGCCCTACTTTTCTCAATCCTAGTATTAATAATCGTGCCCATCTTACACACCTCAAAGCACCGAGGACTGACATTCCGACCCGCCTCCCAAATCCTATTCTGGGTCCTAGTGGCTGATATAGCAGTACTAACATGAATTGGAGGAATACCGGTAGAACACCCATTCATTATCATCGGCCAAATCGCCTCAGTATTGTATTTCTCCTTGTTTCTTGTGTTGAACCCATTAACAGGTTGAATCGAAAACAAAATACTTAATTGATAGCGCCCTAGTAGCTTAATGCAAAAGCATCGGTCTTGTAATCCGAAGATTGAAGATTAAAATTCTTTCTAGCGCTCATCGCATATACCACATATGTATTATAATACATACTATGTATAATATTACATACACTAATGTAATAGAATACAATACATTAATCTTTACATAAGCCTAATAATACTAAAAGATTCATTATAAACACATTAATCCTGTAAAAACACATAATATGTGTAATATTACAACTGCTCTAACAAAGTAGAAGAAGGGAAAACAACAAAGTAAATAAAACATTTATGGTTAGTAAATTAAAATAGGGTATACCCAACACATTAAAATAAGAAACACATACATCTAAGAAAACCATAAAGTAACTGAATAACACCCATAACACTGGTACAAAAATGTTTCCATGAATGCCCCCAACATTAATTGGAACAAAAATAAAGATGTAGTAAGAAACCACCAACCAGTATAATTCAAAGTGAATACGTTTAATGAACGATCAGGGACAATAAATGTGAGGGTCGCACAACATGAACTATTACTGGCATCTGGTTCCTATTTCAGGGCCCCACCTTCCATCAATCCCCACAACTTGAATTATATCTGGCATCTGATTAATGGTGGAGTACATACGACTCGTTACCCACCAAGCCGAGCACTCATTAAAAGGCTATTGGTATTTTTTTTTCGTTTTCCTTTCACCTGGCATGTGAGACACCTTCAAATAGACCCCGCCAAGGTTGAACATATTTCTTGTCTTCATAGGAAATAGTATGAGTGTTGAAAAGACATTACTCAATAACCACATTAAGATATATCAGGTGCATACAATAACAGTAAACCATCAAACATACGATTGAGGATTCCCCCCTCCTAACTAAATATTCGTCAAACCCCCCTACCCCCCTAACCCGAATAACCTTATAATATCTTGCCAAACCCCTAAAACAAGAAAAAGGCTACCCAAGCTCATCACCTCTAGCGACAAATCGCAATTTATATTATTAAAAACCAAAAACTGACACAACCACAATAGAAAAATATCCAACAACCGATAACACTTAAGCCCAGCCCTAACATAAACATAAAAATACACAAATAAACTATATCGCTAAATAACGCCTGAGCCCCCACCTATCACCCTCAAACTCACAATAGGGCACTAAACAGCCCGCAAAGCCCCACGACTAAGACCACGAGTAAGCTCAAGAACTACAAAAAGAGTAAGTAAAAGAGCCCAACCACAAACAATCAACATTTCCCCTCCCAAATTGTACATAAAAGAAACACCACTAAAATCTCCACGCAACGCCGACAAACCATGATATTCATCAACAACCCCACAATAATAATTAGACCGACCCCCTCCAAGACACACCCCCAAGAAAACAATTAAAACACAACCCAAAATACGACCAAAAACAGATCAATCCCCCCACCCTTCTGGATAAGGCTCCGCAGCCAAAGCTGCAGAATAGGCAAAAACCACTAACATCCCTCCCAAATAAATAAGAAAAAGAACCAAAGATACAAAAGACCCTCCATAGCCAGCCAGAATCCCACAGCCCCCCCCAGCAGACAAGACCAGCCCCAACGCAGCGAAATAGGGGGACGGATTAGAAGCAACACCAATAACCCCTAAAACAAACATGACAAAGAATAAAAAGATAAAATAACTCATAATTCCCACTCGGACTTTAACCAAGACCAATGATATGAAAAACCACCGTTGTACTTCAACTATAAGAACTCAACATCAGAGGGGGGAGATTTTAACTCCCACCCCTAACTCCCAAAGCTAAGATCATAAATTAAACTACCCTATGGAATATTTACATTATCATTATAAAATATCACATATGTATTATAATACATACTATGTATAATATTACATACACTAATGTAATAGAATACAATACATTAATCTTTACATAAGCCTAATAATACTAAAAGATTCATTATAAACACATTAATCCTGTAAAAACACATAATATGTGTAATATTACAACTGCTCTAACAAAGTAGAAGAAGGGAAAACAACAAAGTAAATAAAACATTTATGGTTAGTAAATTAAAATAGGGTATACCCAACACATTAAAATAAGAAACACATACATCTAAGAAAACCATAAAGTAACTGAATAACACCCATAACACTGGTACAAAAATGTTTCCATGAATGCCCCCAACATTAATTGGAACAAAAATAAAGATGTAGTAAGAAACCACCAACCAGTATAATTCAAAGTGAATACGTTTAATGAACGATCAGGGACAATAAATGTGAGGGTCGCACAACATGAACTATTACTGGCATCTGGTTCCTATTTCAGGGCCCCACCTTCCATCAATCCCCACAACTTGAATTATATCTGGCATCTGATTAATGGTGGAGTACATACGACTCGTTACCCACCAAGCCGAGCACTCATTGAGAGGCATTGGTTCTTTTTTTAGGTTTTCCTTTCACCTGGCATGTGAGACACCTTCAAATAGACCCCGCCAAGGTTGAACATATTTCTTGTCTTCATAGGAAATAGTATGAGTGTTGAAAAGACATTACTCAATAACCACATTAAGATATATCAGGTGCATACAATAACAGTAAACCATCAAACATACGATTGAGGATTCCCCCCTCCTAACTAAATATTCGTCAAACCCCCCTACCCCCCTAACCCGAATAACCTTATAATATCTTGCCAAACCCCTAAAACAAGAAAAAGGCTACCCAAGCTCACCACCTCTAGCGACAAATCGCAATTTATATTATTAAAAACCAAAAAAATAATGTAAAT